AATCTTTTTTTGATTTTGTTATTTAATTAAAGATGTGCAATAGATAAAACCCTAATCACATTGAAAAATTAAGCAAGCAAAAGGGAAGCCCTCTTTCTTTTTTTATTCTTCGCGTCCAGGATTACGTCCTGGATCATTAGATAGGAATCCGAAGATGAAGAGAGAAACAAAGAATATCACTACTGTGTAAACAAAGAGTTTGAGAGTAAGCATTACACAATCTCCAAGATCATTGTTTTGAAAAAAAAAAGAGAATAGATTCTCCATTTTTATACCACATATCCTCTTTTGACACCAATAAATGAAAGGAATCAGAACGAGGAAATGGGGTAATTCAGATTTTTCTAAGCTATCTAAGAATTAGTTAAATCGAGAGTTCATACTATACTGTAAGACTTATCTGATCTTACCCATTGTTAGAATTTTTTTCGCCAATAAATCATGTCTATGACAGTATTCAAAATTTCATCGAAAACTTACAGCAGCTTGCCAAACAAAGGCTAATAGAAAAAAGAGAACGGGTATTACTGGCATAAAATCTACGATGGGGTTCAAAAAAGCGTAGGCCTCAGGTAGTTTGGCTAAGAAAAAACCACTCGAAGAAAGGGCGGAATTAAGACAGATACAGATCAAACTAAAGATATTAAGCATAACAAACATTTTTTTTTATTGGACTTGGAGATAATTGTATTTGATTGAGTTAATATAATAATATAAATATATTATTCTTGAGAATTGGTATACGGTAAAAATGACGAAAGGCGGTTCGATCAAAATGAATTGTTGTTTTTGAACTTGAACTCGCCCAATCAAAAGTCTATCTATTTTCTTTTGCGAATTGAAGAAACCATCCTTTCATACAATATCTTAATTGAATTATATGTAATGATCAATAAATTCCGTTTTATTCTATAGATAATTCTATATCGACACGTGTCAAAATCCCAGGAACAATAGAGTCCATAGATATTTGGACTGGAATTGACGAATAACCAATACAATACTAGTCTTTAGTAGTATCGAACATAAATCTAAATGGGGCGTGGCCAAGTGGTAAGGCAACGGGTTTTGGTCCCGGTATTCGGAGGTTCGAATCCTTCCGTCCCAGGAAAGACCTATTATTTCTATACTATATAAATAGACATTATTAGAATAATGAAATGAAAAAAAAAGAATTCGATTTTTTCAATCTCTATTTTTTTAATCGCGGATTTATTTATGATCATCAAATGCGATCCTTAGTAAAACTTTATTCAAATAGTGATGTTGGTATGAGGTGGGGGTTTTCAATTAAATAACTATTTGAATCGTTTCTTCTGACTATTTGATATTCGAAGAAGTCTGAGATTGTTGAATATAACCTATTAGGTTACTTGAAGATGGAATGTAGATTTAATAAAAAGCACTTTTTTCCTAATATTTAGAAATTATGTATAAATTAATAAAGAAATCTTATCAAAAATGCATTGAAATTTCATTCTTGATAAGATTTCTTTACTTTAGACAGCACCACTTCATATAAAAGAATCAAAAATATAGATTTCTATGAAACGGTCGAACAAGTGACTATTCATGATTCCATAATTGAATCAATTACATATCAGTCCCACACTAGAGAAATGTTATGGTAAAACTTCGTTTGAAACGATGTGGTAAAAAGCAACGTGCGACTTGACAGACATAATCAGTTGTGGATTTTTACACCCACCATTTTCTATTCTATAGAAATGAAAGTGCTCTTGGCTCGACATCATATACTGTTGGGGTTTAACGTCAACAGTATATGATGTAGCTCGAGCAGAAAGTATTGATTCATTTCTCAGGGGCAAGGATCTACGGTTAGTGCCAATTAATAAGTTGGAACAACTTCGTAAGTAAATTTTCGATCCAGTAGAAATCGAAACGATCCAATTCGAGCAAGTTTCAAATAAAATAAGGAAAATTTGTTGGAATTGGTGAAACTCTTTTGATCAAAAGTGTATCATGCGGTAATCGACCGGGCGTATGATTTTTTGATAGAAAGAAATCATAAAAAGGGGCATGTTGCTGTCGTTTTGAAATGATTCAAATTCACCGAAGTAATGTCTAAACCCAACGATTCCAGGCAAAGAGAAAGTATTTTGGAACAAGGAAATGCCGTTTTCAATTGTCTCGACAACCAGATAAAGGAAAAAGAATCAAAATATATTCTAAATGAGACAAACAAAAAGGGGTTAGAGACCACTCAAAAAATGAAATGCCTAAGGCTTTTCTTTTGAACTATTTCAGAGTTATCCAACTTGAGTTATGAGAATACAAACGATTTTTTTTGCTAAAGAGGAATAAAAAAGGATTAAATAATCCTCTAATTGATTTGATATTGATTTGATGATGTTATGGATCTATTTAACATTCTAATTCTATACATAGATCTAACTTCCAATTTCTCGAGCCGTACGAGGAGAAAACTTCGTATACGTTTCTAGGGGGGGTTATAGTTCATCTACATCTATCCCAATGAGCCCTTTATCGAATCGTTGCAATTGATGTGCGATCTCGAAGAGAAGGAAGAGATCTTCGTAAAGTGGGGTTTTATGATCCGATAAAAAATCAAACCTATTTAAATATTCCCGGCATTCTATATTTTCTTGAAAAAGGCGCTCAGCCGACAGAAACTGTTTATGATATTTTAAAGAAGGCGGGGGTTTTTACAGAATTGAATTTGAATCAAACGAAAGCCAATTTATGAAATAAAAAAAAGAGAGAGAAGAGGGTGGGGGTGATTCATATATAGCTTTGTATAATTTTTTTTTCTACTATACTACCCCCCCCCCCCCAATTACTTCATTTATTATTGTTACCATAGAATACCATCTTATATAATGACAAAAATCTGTTTTTTTGATATAATTTGATATAAGATGGATAGAAAAAGATCAGGTGAATAAATGAAGTAATTGGATCGACGAGGCATATAAAATTTTGGCATTTTCTCCAATCCAATTGGGAGTTTTTTGTTGTAACTGCATTAACAAAGAAATAAACCCGAGACGGGATTCTTTCCTATTTCGTCCCTAATCTTTGCTGTTTTTTTAGTTATCTATATTATCTATCTAGTGTTATGCTAATCCAGCACAAGTCTCTTATTCATTTTGTTTTCATTCTACTTTTATTCTAAGTATTCAATTCATATTGACAACAGTGGATCAAAGAAATATAATTCGATCGTGTATAAACGGATCTATTTATTTTGAGTTTTTCGATTCAGAATCTATTAGAAATTTTGTATTCGGTATGGATAAAAGATCTTCCTATGTTATACTATTCAATTCTCGACGATGAATTGATTTGATAGTTCAGTATTTTGATTGATTGTGTCGTGCAATTTTTTCCCCTTTTTCTTTTTACTCCGATTGTTGTACCCACACATTCACATTTTTTTTTATTAGGGTTGCTAACTCAATGGTAGAGTCCTCGGCTTTTAAGTGCGGCTAGCATCTTATACACATTTCTATGAAGTAACAGATTCGTTTCTATCTCCGGTAGAGTTTGTAAGACCACGACTGATCCTGAAAGGAATGATTGGAAAAAACAGCATGTCGTATCAATAGAAAATTCTGAGAATATTTCATTCTTACTGGATCGGTTCAAAATCTTGTTTGAATTCTTAGTGAGAAATAAACTGAAATAAATTCCGAGTTGGGTCGAATGAATAAATGGATAGAGTCCTATGAACCCAATTAATTATAGGGAAAGAAAAAGCAACGAGCTTCTGTTCTTAATTTGAATGATTCCCCATCTAATTACACGTTAAAATTTTATTAGTGCCCGGTACGGGGAAAGGGTTTTCCATTAGTGAATGATTATCCATTTTTTTAATGAGTCCTAACTATTAGCTATTTCCCATTTTGGGTTGGCCAAAAATGTGTAAAAGAAGCAGCATCTTGATAAAGATAGTTTTTCCCAAATCAAAAGAGCGATTGTGTTGAAAAAATAAAGGATTTCGAATCCATCTTGTTATCCTATAACAAATAGAAAACTAAGAGGATAGGGAGTCCCTTGATGAGTTTACCCATTTCCGAGGTATTTTTTCTTTTCTTATTCTTACTATAATACCCTGTTTTGACTATATCGTACTATGTATCATTTGATAACCAATAAACCCCTTACTTTAATTAATAATTAATTCTATTTTTCTTTATTTTGAGTTCAAAGCGAATTGGAAATGGAGGAATTTCAAGGATATTTAGAACTCGGTGGATCTCGGCGCCACGACTTCCTATACCCCCTTATTTTTCGGGAGTATATTTATGCACTTGCTAATAATCATGGTTTAAATAGATCCATTTTGTTCGAAAATGCCGGTTCTGACAATAAATCTAGTTTAATAATTGTGAAACGATTAATTACTCGAATGTATCAACAGAATCATTTGATTATTTCGGCTAATGATTCTATTCAAAATCCAGTTTTTGGGCACAATAAGAATTTGTATTCGCAAATTCTCTCAGAGGGATTTGCGGTCATTGTGGAAATTCCATTTTCCCTACGACTATTATCTTCCTTAGAAAGGAAGCATATAGCAAAATCTCATAATTTACGATCAATTCATTCAATATTTCCTTTTCTAGAGGACCGATTTTCGCATTTAGATTATGCGTCAGATGTACTAATACCCTATCCCACCCATTTTGAAATTTTGGTTCAAAACCTTCGCTACTGGGTGAAGGATGTCTCTTCTTTGCATTTATTACGTTTCTTTTTCTACGAGTATTGTAATTGGAATAGTCTTATTACTCCCCAAAAACATATTTCCATTTTTTTAAAAGGTAATCCAAGATTATTCTTGTTCCTATATAATTCTTATGCATGTGAATACGAATCCATCTTCCTTTTTCTCCGTAATAAATCTTCTCATTTCCGGCCAACATCTTCTGGAGTCTTTTTTGAGCGAATATATTTCTATCTAAAAATAGAACGTCCTGTTGAAGTTTTTTTTGATAATGATTTTCGGGACATTC